ATGACCCTCCATGGATTCCCCTATATAAGCCGCAGCTAAAGTTGCAAAAATAAGAGCTTGAATACCACTTGTAAATAATCCAAGAAACATGACAGGTATAGGAACTACTAAAGGTACTAAAGAAACAAGAACAACAACTACTAATTCATCAGCCAATATATTCCCGAAAAGTCGAAAACTAAGAGATAAAGGTTTTGTGAAATCTTCTAGGATATTAATTGGTAAAAGGATTGGAGTTGGTTGAATGTATTTTCCGAAATAGCCCAATCCTTTTTTGGTAAGACCCGCATAAAAATATGCCACTGACGTGAGTAAAGCTAAAGCAACAGTAGTATTTATATCATTCGTGGGGGCGGCTAACTCCCCATGAGGTAACTGTATGATTTTCCAAGGTAAAAGAGCACCTGACCAATTAGAAACAAAAATAAATAGGAACATAGTTCCAATAAAGGGAACCCAAGGACCATATTCTTCTCCAATCTGAGTTTTGCTCAAGTCTCGAATAAATTCAAGGACATATTCGAAGAAATTCTGACCGTCGGTTGGAATGGTTTGTGGATTCCGAACAGCTAGGATGGCTGAACCTAATAAGATAGCAATTACGACCCAGGAAGTGATAAGTACTTGGGCATGAATTTGTAAACCTCCTATTTGCCAATATAAATGTTGGCCTACTTCTACACCTGATATATCGTATAACCCTTTGAGTGTTTTAATGGAACATGGTATAACATTCATATTGTCCTCTGGCAGAAATCGAACTTCAAAAAAAAAGAATTATTTTGATTCAACCATCTCTTTCTCAACTCATCCGCTTTCATCATTAATCATATATTTTATTTAGGATACCAAGAAATCACATAACATAATATCAATATCCCATTTTATCTCTTTTTAAAAATTCAAGACAAGAATAGTAACCGATCCAATAAAATAAATTAAAATAATTAACTAATCTGATTATTCTTAATCATAACATAATCATAATCAACGACTTCTTATATAGCTAGAACGACCCTCACAAATAGCGGATACTAATTTGTTAAGAATCAATCGGATTGAAGCTATAGCATCATCGTTGGCTGGAATCGAAATATCTGCGAGATCTGGGTCACAATTTGTATCGATTAAACAAATCGTCGGAATTCCCAAAATGACACATTCTCGAAGAGCCGTATATTCTTCTTGCTGATCGACGATGATTACAATATCGGGCAACCCCGTCATATATTTGATCCCACCCAGATATGTTTGCAAAGTAGATAATTTTCTCTTCAACATTGCTGCATCTCTTTTAGGGAGGCGGTTGCGTTTCCCCATCTTTTGTTTTGCTCTTAAGTCTCTGAACTTATGAAGTCTCGTTTCCGTAGTGGACCAATTCGTTAACATACCGCCGAGCCATTTTCTATTAACATAATGACATCGAGCCCTTATAGCAGCTGATGCTACTAAATCCGCTGCTTTATTTTTGGTACCAACGATTAAGAAGTTTTTTCCTCGACTTGCTGCATCAAAAACTAAATCACAGGCTTCTGATAAAAAACGAGCAGTTCTAGTAAGATTTATAATATGAATACCTTTACGCTTTGCAGAGATATAAGGGGCCATTCTAGGATTCCATTTCTTAGTACCATGACCAAAATGAACTCCTGCTTCCATCATCTCTTCCAAATGGATGTTCCAATATCTTCTTGTCATTTTTCCCACGCTTTCTCTCTTTATTTTTTTTTTTTTTTTAATAAATAATTGTTCCTACGGAACTTTCTACCGGGATTGACCGTTGATACACAGCCCAAACCATCAATTTTGATTATTACTTACTAAATTTGATTTAGTACCAAATCAATAACTAGAAAGTAATTTAAAGAAAAAATCTCTCCTTAGGAATTATGAATTCGCGTAAATAATTTTTCTGGTGTGTCATGGAAATTGCTTGGGGCGCAAGAACAAAAAAATTCTCTATGGTGTAACAAAATATCTCTCATTTCCAACTCGAATAGATTTTTCTTTTTGATTTTCCAAATGAATGTTTTTGTCTTGCCTTGAACGGTGCACTAATTTTTTGAATCCCGTACCGACAGGGATAATACCCCCCAGAACAACATTTTCTTTCAGACCCTTCAACCAATCAATACGACCCCGTAGAGCAGCTTTTGCTAAAACTCTAGCAGTTTCTTGAAAACTTGCTTCGGATATGAAACTTTGAGTATTCAGAGATGCCCTCGTTATTCCCAAAAAAATTGCCCGATAACAGATCGCTTCGTCTAAAGCACGCCCTGCTCGTTCTGCTCGCAACAATCCGATTAATTCTCCAGGTAAAAAAACATTAGACATTCCATCTTCTGAAACCAACACTTTTGATGTTACTTGCCGTACAATAATCTCTATATGTCTATTATGGATCTGTACCCCCTGGGATCGATAAACCTTTTGGATCTTATTAACCAAAGAGATACGACTTTGGGCTATGGTTAGCCCAGCTCCAATTAAGAATCCCCAAGGAATTCCAAGAATTCTTGGTATACACTCGTTCCAACCTTCAACTCTCCTTTCAAGGTTCATCGATATTGAACCAATCGAGCGAACTTCTAAGATTTGTTCCACTTTTGGAAGACCTTGCGTTATGTCACCAGATCGGGATTTTTCATATATAAATGTAACTAATGTATCTCCTTCAAAAAGGGTTTCTCCATAATGTCCATGAACAGTCGCCCCTGGAGTGGCCAAATAGGGCTTAGCGGATCTTATAATTAAGGAGTCAACATGAACAATTAAAATTTGACCAGATTTTTTTATGCATGGTCCATATTTAAATAGACATATATTTTCACAACAAAATTGTCCAATGCTAATTATTGTGGATGTCTCTTCACAATAATTGTAATGTAGAAAGCACCAATTCAAACGGAATGGATTCAAAATGATGTTATTGCATGGACGAGGATTATAAATCCTCCTATTTTCATCTATTAAACAGTATTTAAGTACTTCAAGTACTTGGAAAGTCTGTTTAAAATTGTCAAGTAGCCAATATTTGTTTAACAAGATCTGATTATGAGTTATTAAATGGTAAGATGAATAAAAGTTCACTATTTTAGGTACAATAGTACCTAAGGGACCCAACAAATCCCTAATTGGAGTTATAGGATTTGACTCTTTTGCCACATTGTTATATTTCGAACCGTTGAATGGACCAACTCGAAAACAATTGAATGATGACAAAATTAGCAAAGATTGGCATTCCTTATTTCGATTCAACAACGTACCGACAGTTTCTTGATGCTGGGTAACTAATGGAATCTTCCCTTTGGAATAAAAAGGATTGATATTGGTGCGATCTAATCCATTATCGGGAATCAATCCTGAACCCGCCGTATCATACCTTTTTCCAGTATATGAAATAGTAGACTTGACTAACTCAATTCTTATGAAATCGCGAATCAGATCATTTGCCCTTACCTCAACAAAGGAAGCATGAACCTCTTCTATAGAACCGTTTTTTTCTTGGTCCCAATTCAATACTAAGCAAGTCCGAACTAATTGAATACTTGTGTGAGAAATTCCTCGAATTGACTTTCCATTTCCATAAAGGATATAATTGACAACTCTAAGTTGGACATTATCTTTTTCCTGCAATAGATCTTGAGGGAAAAGTTTTGCTAAATTTATCCCATCAGCTATTTCATATGTGACTACGGGCCGAACCAAAACAAAATACTTTTTTTTGGTCGGTGTGATCCGTTGGACATAGATCCTATTTTTTAATTTTTTTGATTCCTTAGAATTTTTTTTTTCCGTTCCTGGCAAAATGCCACTGTGTCTGGATATCTTATCCGTCTCTCCGGGAAAATGAATATCTCCAGAAAAGATTTTCAGTTCAATACTTTTTTTTTTTCTCTCCACTCGGACTAATCCACCTACTCGGCTTCTTGTATTTGTATTTAAAGCGAGTTGTGTATCTACTCCAATGATACTACTGTTCCGAACCATTATTCCCGAAGATCCGGGTAAGATATGTACCTCTTCGGGAATAAAAAAAAACCGATCCACTTTCATTTGGTATTTCGGACTAAATTCTTTTGCTCCTCGATACTCAATCAAATCTTCTTTTTTTACGATTGAATCCGCCTCCACAGTCCCATATTTAATAATTCCCGAACTCTTTCTTCTATATCGTGGATCATCAAAATAAGCAAGAATACTATTTCTACGTAAAATACCATTTATGGGTATTTCAATGGAAATATTAAAAGAGGGTATTAGTTTTTTCTCTCGTTCTTGATCATATTGTAATGGGATGAGAAATCTATTTCTTCGCTTTTTTGCCAAGAAATCGGAATTCTCTTGGAGAATCGAAGGATATATGAAATTCCAATGACCATTGGATATAATTCGATCAAGTCTTGAATAGTCAAGAATTTCCCTATCTTTTTTACCAGAAGGATCCAACAATTTATGTCTTACTCGATCATTAGTGATTGAGAGGTCAGAGATATCTATTTCGTCGACAGAAAAAAAATGAACATTCATTTGATCTTGATCCTTGTGGAGCGAAAAAGACACTATACTGGATCCGCACGGACCTCCTGCTAATATCCATAAATGACTTGTTTTTGGTAATAGATGAACATTACTATATGTATATTCGGGTGCATGGTAGACATCGGTACTCCAATGCATTTCTCCCTCTGATTCAGAATAAATATGTTTTCGAACCTTCTCTTTAAAATGAAAAGTGGACGTTCCGGCACGAATCTCAGCAATCACTTGTTCAGATTCTACATATTGATCATTTTGCACTAAAATCCAACTTTTTGGTGGAATATTCACACTATGTATAATATCCCGACTCTCAATAGTTACATACAAGTCTATAGAACATAGAAAAGCAGGATGCCCATGACGGGTACGTGTGGGATGAACCAAATACTCATTGAACTTTATTTTTCCATTAGAAGGAGCTCGTACATGTTCGGCAGTACCGCCTGTGAATACTCCAC